GTTTTTTGAAATTTCATCGAATTTATTTGGTCTATTGGAAATTAGTATATATCTTGTTTTGATATATAACTAAACATGTATTCTATTTTTTTTTTTTTTTTTTTTATTTATATATATATATATATTATAGACAATTTTTGCTACCCATATAGAACTATAATGTTTTGTTATTTATAATATAAGGTAAGGTTATAATGAATCTTTATTTTGTTTTTCCGTTTAGTAGCATATTAGTATCATATCGGATTGGTACAAATTTTGAAATTCACAATAAAATAAAAAATTTTCGCGGGCGAATATTTACTCGTTCATTATCTATTTCAGACGTAGGGTTTAGCCCTATGAGACTCCTCAGAATAAATAGATTTGTCTTTGGTTCGTTCGCCATCCCATCCAATGAATCATTAAGATTCCGAATCTTATGTATTCACAGGTTCCGTCGTTCCCATCGCTTCTCAATTAATGGTTAGGTCTTAATTCTACAACGAAGCTCCTAATAAAATTTTCGTTTTTCTTGAGTCAACCTTCTCAGTTTTTATTGACTCGGGGCTCTTGATTTGTTTGTTCTATGGATATATTTATCTAATTAGGATATATTTATCTAATTAGAATATATTCATTTACTTATGGATTTTTTTAGTATTGCTGCTTTCTTACATTACCCTTTTATGAGATGACTCATAGACCTTACATATTAGAATCGGATATCATTGATATTCGTTTTCTCTCTTTCTTTCATCCTTCCACTTATCCGTATATTCTTATTGCTTCACAACTCATAATCCAATTAGTTTTTCCCTTTTTTTTGCAATATTTCACAGTTGCTATAATGATATCACCAATATATCATATCTTTCCTTATATCTTGTATATCTTGATTATATCTTGATTGGTTCTTTCGATCCACATAATGCGGAGCGATGAGTTGGTTATTAGCTCGATAGTTATTTTTTTGGTGTGAATTCTACCCACTCTAAAAAAACCAACGAGTCGCACACTAAGCATAGCAATTATATTAATATCAAATGATTAATCGAATTTTTAATTCAACCTTCAAAAATTTCTCATTTTTTGTTTTATCACCAGCAGATAAAGATAAGGAAAAGCTTCTTATTCTTCGTTTACAAATATCCAAATTTTTATGCCTAATACCCCATAAATAGTTCGAACTGTATAGGAACAATAATCCATTTTAGCTTGAATGGTTTGTAGAGGAACCCTACCTTCTCGGATCCATTCGACACGTGCAATTTCTTTTCCGTCGATACGTCCCGCAATTTGTACTTGAATTCCTTTTGTACCCGCCTGTTCGCTTAATTCAATAGCTTTTTTCATTGCTTTACGAAATGAAACTCTATTCTTTAATTGTCCGGCTATAAATTCTGCAAGAATATTAGGGTGTCCATAAGGATTTGCAATTCGTGTAATAGCAATGTTGAGTTTTTGGTTCACACAATTAAGTTTTTTTTGTACATTCATCTGTAATTCTTCAATTCTTCGAGTCTTACCTTCTCCTTCTATTAATAACTTTGGGAATCCCATATAGATTATGACTTGGATCAGATCAATTCTTTTTTGAATCTTTATTCGTGCAATTCCTTCAACACCAGAAAACATTCTCATATTTTTTTTTACATAATTCTTGATATAATCTCGTATTTTTTGATCTTCTTCTAAACTCTCGGAATAATTTTTTGGTTGTGCAAACCAAAGAGAATGATGACTTTGGTTTGTACCAAGTCTGAAACCGAGTGGATTTATTTTTTGTCCCATAACCCTCCACTACTATACATAAAATACATAAAATGACACGTCCTATCTGGGTGTACTTTCCGGTTTTTTTTAAGCTTTTTAAGCATAAAATAGTATAACATAATATGGCTTTCGTCTTTCATACTCTATCCTAATCTATAATATCTATAGATATATCTTTCAATCCAATAGTTATATGACAATTTATTCGATAAATTCTTCTTCGAGCTCGAAGTTTGTTTTTTTTTTTTTTTCAGTTTTTTGTAGTAGTATCTTTAATTGACCTTCTATTTTACTTTTACTAATGAGTCAATTTGCTTCATTCTAATGAGTCACTTTGCTTCATTGAAACCCATATTGTGACTAGTATTTGCTGCTGCAGAATAAACCTATTTAAAAAGAAGATACTCGATAATACATGAGTTCTATTATCAAAAGTATTTCCTCGTCGGAACGTCCACGAATTTCCTCAATTAATGCTTTGTGCTGTGAGCAGACATACATATGTGTTGACTTAAAGCCTGTATATTGGTTCTTCTTTTTTCTCATATTTTTTTATCATGGGGGGTTTTCTACTTTCACTAAATACTAATAAATTTATACTAATAAATTTCACTAAATACTAATAAAGGATTCCCAGTTTTATTAATATTATATATTAATAATATATATATTTATAAATATATTATTTATTATTATTTAAGATCTATTAATATATATATTATTTATTATTATTTAAGTAATTAAT